GTCGTTAATAAATATAATAAACGCAAATTTTTTTTAATAATTTCGGGTCCTTCTTTATCTTTACCCCATAGAGACATTGAATAGAACGAACTGCTTTTTTTGCCACTGTAAGTTTGAAAATAAACGTTTAAATGTCCTTCAAAAGCAAGTAAATAGATCCGAAACATATAAAATGCAGTTAATCCTGCTGTGGACCAAGCTATTATTGCAAAAATAGGTGAATACAACCAACTATCATTAAGAATTTCATCTTTGGACCAAAAACAAGCAAGGGGTGGAATACCAGAAAGAGAAAGTGTACCCAATAAAAAAGCAGTTTTTGTAATTGGTACATGTTTTCTTAAACCGCCCATAAGAACCATATTCTGACTTTTATCTGGAGAATATCCAACAATAGCTTCCATCGCATGAATAATTGATCCAGATCCTAAGAACAACAATGCCTTCGAATAAGCATGAGTAATCAAATGAAATAAAGCAGCTCGATAAGACCCCATACCTAGAGCTAACATCATATAACCCAATTGAGACATTGTAGAATAAGCTAAGCTTTTCTTAATATCTTTTTGAGCAAGAGCTAAAGTGGCTCCTAAAAATAATGTTATTATACCTATCAAAGCTATTAGATTTAGAATGTAAGGTATAACTATGAAAAGAGGAAGAAGCCGAGCTACAAGAAAAATTCCTGCTGCTACCATAGTAGCGGCATGTATAAGAGCCGAAATGGGGGTAGGCCCTTCCATGGCATCAGGTAACCATACATGAAGTGGAAATTGGGCGGATTTAGCAACAGCGCCGGCAAATAATAGGGAGGCGCATAAAGTAACAAATAAAAAATTAACTTCATTATTAGAAACCAAGTTATTGAATATTTCAAACAAATCCCGAAATTCGAAACTACCTGTTATCCAATAAAAACCCAAAATTCCTAATAATAAACCAAAATCCCCGACACGATTAGTTACAAACGCTTTTTGACAAGCATTCGCGGCACTGGGTCGTGTGAACCAAAAACCTATTAATAGATAAGAACACACTCCAACTAATTCCCAAAAAATATAAATTTGTATCAAATTAGAACTAGTAACTAATCCCAACATTGAAGTATTGGAAAAACTCATATAAGCAAAAAATCTCAAATATCCCTGATCATGAGACATATAATTGTCACTATAAATAAGAACCATAATTCCAACAGTAGTGATTAATATCGACATAATAGAAGTAAGTGGATCAACCAAGCAGCCAAATTCTAAAGAAAAATCATTATTGATGGTCCAAGACCATACATATTGATAGACAGAATTATTATTTATTTGCTGAATAGAAAAAAGGGCTGAAAAAACCATAACTATACTTAATAATAAAACACTAGGAAAAGCCCACATACGGCGAAGATTTTTTGTTGCCGTTGGAAAAAGTAGAAGTCCTGTTCCAATTAAGATAGGAACTGGAAGTGGAATGAAAGGTATAATCCATGAATATTGATATGTATATTCCATAAAAAAATAAAAAAATAAAAATTATCTTAATTAATTGTTTCTGAGTCACCGGTTCTTATTTCTTTTCTTTTGAAAGGGGTCGGTTAATAAAAAAAATTAAGATATATAAAATAAAACTTAAATAGAATTTTCTAGCCTTAATTATTCTGAATCTTTCCAAACTACTTCAAATATTTAAAATCAAGAGGTTATAATTGGTCAAATGATATAAATAAGTCACTAGTGAAAAATAAATACGTATTTAATTTTATTAATACTGAATTGTTAATATTAAATTCAAATTTTTAAATAAAATTTTATGAAGATAAAAAATGAAAATTAGAATTTTCATTTTAATTATTACGTATTACAATAATTTTTTTATATCTAAGGATAAATAATTATACCAAAAACAGTATTTGATATGAATCATAAAGCCCATAACTAAAACTATTTATTGTAATTCGGTTATTTAGAATCATTAACCAATTTGTTTTGTAACTCATTGTTTGTCTTCCATTACAATAAAAGCTATTTGTAGGAAATGCTATGATATCCAACACTTTAATTTTACGGAAAAAAAAAGGGGGCAAATAAAATGCCTTTAAATTATGTATTTTGTATCCTTTAACAGATTAACTACTAGTCTCATTTGATAATTAAAATTTTGTGGACTCTTTCTTCGAGCTTGAACAATTAAATTAATATTTAATTAATATTAAATTAATATTTAATTAATTAATATAATAGAAAAAATTATTAAAGTTTTTTTTTTTTTAATTAAGCGGGAGAAGGGTTGGGTTATTAAACTTTTAGATTTTTTTATTACATGTATAAATGTAACACGACGAAAATAGAAAGAAAACGAAACGGACAATCTTTCTTTTTTTTTTTTTTTTTTTGTATTATTTTTTTTTATTTTATCAACTTCAATCTATTTGGCATAGTGTACCTTATCGTTCTTATTAATATTTTATGTGATTTTTAACCCCCCCTTTTTTTTTGGAGTCTAATTTAGAGAAAAAATAGATAGAGAATAGTAAAGAACAATTGATTTTGAACAATAGATGTCTTTCACATCCAACCGAAAAACCTATTATAACTTTTTAATGGCAGTTCCAAAAAAGCGCACCTCTATTTCAAAAAAACGTATTCGTAAAAATATTTGGAAAAGGAAGGGATATAGGGCAGCATTGAAAGCTTTTTCGTTAGCGAAATCTCTTTCTACCGGGAGTTCTAAAAGTTTTTTTTGTGTAACAAATAAATAATCTGAATCGTTCTAATAACTAATAAAGTAATATAATTTTGTTTATAGTTTATTTATAAGATTTATAAGTTATAAAAATGATAAATAATATTTATCAATTATAATTAATATTAACATCATAATAGTATAGTAAAAGAATAAATATTAATATATAAGATAAATTACAATATAAACAATATACATTAAAAATAAAATAAATAAAAAAGAATTAGTCTCATAATGTTTTAATTTAAAACGAATATAAAATTGAATTTGTTTTACTTTAATTTGAAGCCAAATTTTTCTTTCGTTTCTGATATAGATAAGAATTCTGTTGTCTACTGAATTCTAAAAATGAATGGTACTTTTTTGTTTGAAAAAAGGGTAAACGCAAGCGCAAGGTTTCGCCTTTCATTTTAGTATGTTTTATCATTTTCCGGATGGGGATTATCACTTTCCCCATCGCCCTTACTCAATAATAAAAAGAATTTTTTTTTAGTTATATTTTTGATTTTATATTATTTTTATATTATAAAGAAGAGGTCGTTGAAACTAATTGATTAAGTTTAAAATGTTTTTTATAATCTTTTAAACCATTATTTTGGGTTTTAGAAATTATTATCACTATATAAATTCCTTAAACCCAATTTAATTAATATTAATAAAAGCCCCGTTTCCATTTTTAGGTAGTTATATGACGAATGCGCCAATTTTGAGTGATCTATTTTAGATCCTATGTTTCGATTGGAAGATCGATCAAGATATAATATATATATATTAATTAAAAAATTTAGAATTAAAAAATTTAGAAAATATTTTGAAGTACGGTACAATTTCTATACGAAATTTTTTATATGATTGATACGACCATCCCAAATACCTAACTTAATGGGTTTGCTAAATCTTAACGCAAATTCTCTACACAACAAAAAATCCTAACGCAACCTAACTATGCAAATATTTACATAAATCTTTTGAGTGTATCGCTGAAATTGTGTTATATAAAAATTCAATTTTTTTATTAATCGATAAAATGAATTTTTTATTTTAGATTAATAAAATAAATGATAAAAGAAATTAATCATTAAAAAATGCAAACGAGGCAGAACATTTTTTTTACTTATATCCAGGGATTGAAGTAAAAATTATATAGTTACAACTGTTACATTTTAGTTTTAGGAGAGCATAAAGTAATAGTCTACGAAAAAATACATTGTTAGTTCAGTTAAATAAAATTGACATCCTAAAATACTAAATAACTAAATAAAAAAATACTAAATTAAATAACTAAATAAAAAGATAATAATAAGAAAAATCAATATTATTAACGTTAACGAAAACGTTTTAATCCCTAATTTTTAAACAAGTTTTTATTCATCAATTTGAATGGTTTCCTAAAAAAAATATTGGATTGAATTAACTCCTTCAAGCTCGACGATTGAATAAAAATAGGTTATTATGATTTCGAATAAGCCGCTATGGTGAAATCGGTAGACACGCTGCTCTTAGGAAGCAGTGCTAGAGCATCTCGGTTCGAGTCCGAGTGGCGGCATGGCATCTTCTAAAAGAGTAAGTCCTATAATGAATTCAATTCCAATTCCAGATTTCAATTCCTATAATTGAGGGACGCCCTTATTAATTTAATAATTTTTATGATATTTTCAACTTTAGAGCATATATTAACTCATATATCCTTTTCGATCGTTTCAATTGTAATTACAATTCATTTGATAATTTTATTAGTCGATGAAATCGTAGGACTAGATGATTCGTCAGAAAAGGGGATGATAGCTACTTTTTTCTGCATAACAGGATTATTAGTTACTCGTTGGATGTATTTGAGGCATTTACCATTAAGTGATTTATATGAATCATTAATTTTTCTTTCGTGGAGTTTTTCCATTATTCATATTATTCCGTATTTTAAAAAACATAAAAACCATTTAAGCGCAATAACCGCGCCAAGTGCTATTTTTACTCAAGGTTTTGCTACTTCGGGTCTTTTAACTGAAATGCATCAATCCGCGATATTAGTACCCGCTCTCCAATCCCATTGGTTAATGATGCACGTAAGTATGATGGTATTGAGCTATGCAGCTCTTTTGTGTGGATCATTATTATCACTAGCTCTTCTAGTCATTACATTTCGAAAATTCATAAGGATTTTTAGTAAAAGCAATAATTTAGAAAATGAGTCAGTTTACTTTAGTGAGATTCAATACGTGAACGAAAGAAACAATGTCTTACGAAACACTTCTTTTATTTCGTCTCAAAATTATTACAGGTATCAATTGATTCAACAATTGGATCGTTGGAGTTATCGTATTATTAGTCTAGGGTTTATCCTTTTAACCGTAGGTATTCTTTCGGGAGCAGTATGGGCTAATGAAGCATGGGGATCATATTGGAATTGGGATCCAAAGGAGACTTGGGCATTTATTACTTGGACCATATTCGCTATTTATTTACATATTCGAACAAATAAAAATTTTGAAAGTGTAAATTCTGCAATTGTGGCCTCAATGGGCTTTCTTATAATTTGGATATGCTATTTTGGGGTTAATCTATTAGGAATAGGGTTGCATAGTTATGGTTCATTTACATTAACATCTAATTGAATAAAAGACTTGACGAATATAAACATAGGACGGCATACAGGTATATATAAGAAAACTTCATGTAAACAATCAAGAACCATTTGAATCATTTCCATTACTTGATTCAAATGGTTCTCACAAATTCAAAAGATATCTAGTTATAATAGAATTCCAATTTATTTATTTTACTTAAAATTAAAAGAATATAAAATATTTTACTTAAAAGAATATAAAAGACTCATTTTTTTATTGTACAATCAACCATTTTTAAAATCATGGGATTTCAGTTTCATTTTTTGGTTTACTCACAAAAACTATCGAAAAAAATAATTGGATATAATAGCTTCGACCTTGTCAACTGATAATGATAAAACGAAATCGGGATAAACACCAATACCTATTACAGGTAAAAGGATAGAGATCGAAACAAATAATTCTCGCGGTCCAGAATCAAAAAAATAAGAGTTTGGGGCATTAAAAAGCTTGTATCCATAGAACATCTGGCGTAACATAGATAATGAATAAATAGGAGTTAATATCATTCCAATTGCCATTACAAAAGTAATTAATATTTTTGTCATTAAAAGATATTTTTGACTAGTAAGTATTCCAAAAAAAACTAACAATTCGGCAACAAAACCGCTCATGCCCGGTAATGCAAGAGAAGCCATTGATAAGATACTGAAAGTCGTGAATATTTTTGGAATTGCGATAGCCATTCCGCCCATTTCGTCGAGATAAACAAGACGTATTCTATCATAACTCGTTCCGGCCAAGAAAAAAAGCGCAGCGCCAATAAATCCGTGAGAGATGATTTGTAAAATGGCTCCGTTGAGTCCTGTATCGCTTATAGAACCAATTCCTATAATTATGAAACCCATATGAGATACAGAAGAGTAGGCTATTCTTTTTTTTAAATTACGCTGACCGGGAGATGTTGAAGCTGCATAGATTATTTGAATTGTGCCTACTATAATCAACCAGGGAGAGAATATAGAATGGGCGTGGGGTAATAATTCCATATTGATCCGAACCAATCCATACGCTCCCATTTTTAATAAGATTCCGGCTAAAAGCATACAAGTACTGTAATGTGCCTCTCCATGGGTGTCTGGTAACCATGTATGTAAGGGTATGATCGGTGATTTGACAGCAAAAGCAATAAGAAATCCAATATAGAATATTATTTCCAGTGCTACAGGATACGATTGATTAGCTGATGTTTCAAAATTTAATGTTGGTTCATTGGAACCATATAAACCAATACCCAAAACTCCCATTAATAAAAAAACGGAACTTCCTGCAGTGTACAAAATAAATTTTGTAGCTGAATACAAACGTTTCTTTCCCCCCCACATGGATAGAAGTAGATAAACTGGAATTAATTCTAACTCCCACATGATGAAAAAAAGTAAAAGGTCTCGAGAAGAAAATGGTCCTATTTGACCGCTATACATTGCTAACATCAGAAAATGGAATAGTCGGGAATCTCGAGTAATCGGCCGAGCCGCTAAAGTAGCTAAAGTTGTGATAAATCCTGTCAGTAAAATGGGTCCTATAGAAATTCCATCTATTCCCAATCTCCAGTAAAAATCAAAAAAATCGATCCATTTATAATCCTCTGTCAGTTGCATTAATGGATCATCCAATTGGAAACGATAACCGAATGCATAGGTTGTTAGAAGGAGTTCCACTAAGCATATACCTATAGTATACCACCTAATTATCTTATTTCCTCTATGAGGGAGAAAGAAAATTAAGGAACCCGCGAATATTGGCAAAACTACAACTAGCGTTAACCAAGGAAAATTATTCATGGTAAAAACAAGATAAACTTGGACCAGAAAAACCCGTGCTCAAAATAAATAGTTTTTGAGCGCGGGTTTTTGTCGGTAAAGGTAAAAAAATCAAATGTATTCAAGTAGGGTTTTCTGGAACGTATTAATAAGCCAGACCCATACTTCGAGTTGTTTCATGCCATAAATAAACTCGAACACTCAAGAAATCTGTCGGACAGGCGGATTCACATCTCTTACAACCGACACAGTCCTCTGTTCTTGGAGCAGAAGCAATTTGCTTAGCTTTACACCCGTCCCAAGGTATCATTTCTAATACATCCGTTGGGCAGGCGCGCACGCATTGAGTACACCCTATACACGTATCATAAATCTTTACTGAATGTGACATTTGGATCTATAAATTTTTGAATGTCAGAAAGTTTCGATCTAGTAAACTTGTAAATGAATCATATATTTAGACACCAGATGAATCAATAATTTATCATAATTTTTCTAATCAATCTACTTCTGGATTGACTCATGCGATAGAGCCAAGATACTTTAATTTCTTACATTTTTGAAAACATGTATTATTACGTAATGTATGGTCATGGTAATTCTAATTTATGAATATTAGAATTTATATGATTAATACTACTTATTCAACAAATTCGATTGATTGATACGAGTTGATTTTCTGTTACGATAAATTGATGAAACAATAGCCGGGCCAATAGCTGCTTCAGCGGCTGCAATAGCTATAACAAAAATTGAGAAAATATTTCCTTTTAATTGGCGACTATCAAAAAAATCAGAAAATGTTACGAAATTCATATTAACCGCATTCAGTATAAGTTCAAGACACATAAGGGCTCTAACCATATTCCGGCTCGTGATCAATCCATAGATACCGATAGAAAATAAGTAGGCACTCAAAACAAGTACATGTTCGAGCATCATTGACCAACTCCTTATCAATTTCGATTCATTTCAATATGAACTGAACAACAATTCAACAGATTCAATTGACTAGAATAAAAAAAAGTACGGAACAAAGGCAGATTTTCTATTGTTAATAGAATAGATTGAATAATTTCTATTTTAGACATAAACAATCTTTAATTAAAGGGAAATAAATGTAATGTAATGTAATAAAACCGAACAGAGTTTAATGTGCATTGCTAATTCTATAAATTTTTTACTGTCGCGCCACGGCAATTGCACCTATCAAAGCGGCTAAAAGAATTATCGAAACGAATTCAAATGGAAGAAAAAAATCTGTTGATAAATGAATTCCAATTTGTTGACTATTACTTATCAAATCTTGCTCTATAATCTGGTTTGATCTTGTAGTCCAAATAATTCCGTACCATGACGTATCCGTAATAATAATCATGAGTAAAACAAAAATACTTGTACAAACTGGCAAAGTAACCACATCCCCAATGGTCCAAAGATTCAAATCTTTGTAATATTCTGAACCATTCATGAACATCACAGCAAATACGATTAAAACATTTATAGCTCCCACGTAAATAAGGAGTTGTGCAGCAGCTACAAAATAAGAGTTTAATAGAATATAGAATAAGGATATACAAACAAGAACCAGTCCCAATGAAAAGGCAGAATAAATGGGGTTGGTAAATAATACCACCCCCATACCTCCTAGTATAAGAACCGACCCCAGAAAGACTAAAAGAAAATCATGTATTGGTCCGGGCAAATCCATTATATGTAAAATAAGAGATAAATAAATAGAAATGTTTTTCATGACCTTATTGAGACCCGACCAGAAATTTTTTTTTTTCTGATTTTTGAGCAATTCCTAATTTAATCCTAAGTAAATAAATACTAAGGGATATGAATAAATGTGAGTACTATTATTGGACTAATTTCATTCTTTATCTGAAAGAGTCGTTCTAATTCTAAACGATATATTTTTTAAAAAATTATGGATATATTAATTAATGGATTTTCAATCCAAATTAAGACGCGTTTCTTACCAACCAATCAATAGTTGGTATTTGTAGTTATTGACCAAACAACACGAAAGAAACCTAAATTCCTTCTATATTAGTTATTAGTAAAGTAATTATAAATTATTCGTTAATAAGAGATTTACTTATTTATTTGAGGCGAATTCAAAATTGTTCGAATTGTATAATCGTCAATTACTGACATTGGTAAACGACCCAAAGCAATTTGATTATAATTCAATTCGTGACGATCATAAGTAGAAAGTTCATATTCTTCAGTCATTGATAAACAATTCGTTGGACAATACTCAACGCAATTACCACAAAATATACAGACTCCGAAATCAATACTGTAATTAAGCAGCCGTTTCTTGCGAATATCAGTTTCCAATTTCCAATCAACAACGGGTAGATCTATAGGACATACACGAACGCATACTTCACAAGCAATACATTTATCAAATTCAAAATGGATTCGACCGCGGAAACGCTCCGCGGTGATTGATTTTTCATAAGGATATTGAATAGTTACGGGTAAACGATTTGCGTGGGATAAAGTAATCATGAAACTTTGACCAATGTACCTTGCAGCTCGTACTGTTTGTTGACCATAATTCATGAACCCAGTTACCATAGAGAACATATCGTTAATATATATATGAATAGTTTTATGTTTGTTTATTTCTCTTGTTTGAGACACGTTGTGAATATAGAATGTTACTTTACAGTGAAAAGAGTTGGAAAGAAGTTGTTAATAATAGATTACCGAGAGAAATAGGTAAAAGAAATTTCCATCCAAGATTCAATAGTTGGTCCATTCTTAGCCTCGGTAAAGTCCATCTTGTTGTGATAGGAATGAACAAGAACAAATAAGTTTTAGCTAATGTAATAAAGATACCAATTATCGCTCCAAAAACTCCACATGTTTTATTTATTTCAAAAAGCTCAGAAACATATATGTCCGGAATAGATATATTCCAACCTCCCAAGTAAAGAACTGTTACAAATAATGAAGAAACCAATAGGTTTAGATAGGAAGCAACATAAAATAACCCAAATTTTATACCCGAGTATTCGGTTTGATAACCTGCTACTAACTCTTCTTCTGCTTCTGGTAAATCAAAAGGTAATCTCTCACATTCTGCTAGGGAAGAAATAATAAAAATGATAAACCCTATAGGCTGACGCCACAAATTCCATCCCCAAAAACCATATTTTGATTGCGCCTCAACAATATCAATTGTACTTGAACTGTTAGATAATTATAGTCGGTGATACCATCACTGTTACCATCGCTATTACAGAACCGTACATGAGATTTTCACCTCATACGGCTCCTTGAAGGCCAGAAATAAATATAGGGACCGCGTCAGTATTCTTTTTTGAATCTTGATATGTTTGTAGGATGGATAACTATCGGCCGGTCCCAAATTAGACCAATTGAATTCTGTCTGTTATAATTATTTTAATTCAAAATTAAATAAAAAAAGTACTTCTGAATTGATCTCATCCTTTCTTTAATTTAATAATTTCAATAATAATTTCAATTCTTCTTTGTTCAGTAATAACTTAACTGTTCAATAAAATACTTCTTGTAAAAATATCAATAACCCGTTGGTTTCACGTACGAAAAAAAAATTCTATATTAATTAATGAATTATGACACAAATTATATATCTATTAATATGTATATGGGAAAGAATAAAAGTAACAAAGAATAAATAAAGTATATCTTTTTTTTTTTTTCGTTCCTATTCTTCTTTCTATTTCTGAGAAAAAGAGGGCTTTCAAAATAAAGTAAAGGATTATTTCGTTTCGAATAGTTATTTATTAAATCGGTGGATAGGAGTATACTCTGGATTGGAATCGTGTCATGGGGAGTACTGCCTGATCATTTCTACCAACTTAAAGCCCCAATTAGTATTCTTTGTTTGTATATTATGTAAAAATGTCCTTTTGGAGAATTTACATAATCTCCATTACTAATCCTTTACATATGTTCGTGTTTCTAACCATCCACTCGTTTTTGCTCAATCCCCCGTTATGCTAATACATAAAAATGATAGTGAAAACTCAATACGGGGGATCTTTTGAACCCGCTTCAAGTCAGGATGACTAATCAACCAATCTTGGGGGAAACGGTCTCTTCTGTTTATGTTTATTTCCGCTTAACTCTCTAACTCTTATACATAGAAAATGAGAATCAATCTTTTTACTGCGAATTTATATATAAGCTGTTTTCTTTCACTCATATAACTATTTGATTTAGTTCATCAACCCGAATAATGAATAAAAAAAAATTAAGATATCTACTCAATTCAATCCATTCCAACCCTTTCCTTGAAAGGAAGGAATAGAGAAAAGTTTCTGTCTATGTATCAACGAATCGCACGTAGAGATATTGATAACACACATAAAGTTAATGGTATTTCATAACTAATCGATTGAGCAGCAGCTCGTAGACCGCCTAAAAAGGAATATTTATTATTTGACCCGTATCCCGACATAAGAAGTCCAATTGGAGCAATACTGGAAATGGCAATCCATAAAAAAACACCGATATTGAGATCCGCTAAAACAAGGTGATATCCAAAAGGAACTACTGAATAGCTTACTAAAATTGATATGACTGCTATGGATGGCCCGATACTGAATAAACGAGTATCCCCCCTAGATGGAAAAAGATTTTCTTTGAAAAGTAGTTTTGTCCCATCTGCTAGAGCTTGAAGAACTCCCAAAGGGCCGGCGTATTCAGGTCCAATACGTTGTTGTATCCCTGCCGATATTTCTCTTTCTAACCATACAATTACCAGTACGCCTATTGTGATTCCCACTACAAGAGTCAAAATAGGAACAAGAACCCATAGAATTCCATAAACCTCTTTAAAAAATTCTAATCTAGAAAAAGAATCGATATCTTGTACTTCCGGTGTATCAATTATCATTTCAACGATCAACTTCTCCCATAATGATATCTATACTACCTAGTATCGTCATAATATCAGCCAATTTCATTCTTTTAACTAACCGCGGAAGAATTTGCAAATTGATAAAACCCGGCGGGCGGATTTTCCATCTCCAAGGAAAACCACTCTGATCCCCTATGAGAAAAATTCCCAATTCTCCCTTTGGGGCTTCTACTCTCACATAAAGTTCTTGTTTCGGCAATTCAAATGTAGGAGACGGCTTTTTACTAATAAATCGATATTCAAAATCATTCCATTCCGGATTCCTTTCTCTATCAAAGTATCGTATTTCTAAATTCTCATAGGGTCCCCCTGGAATTCCTTCCAGGGCCTGTTGAATAATTTTTACGGATTCTATCATTTCACCAATTCGGACTAGATAACGAGCCAATGAATCTCCTTCTTTTTGCCACTGTACTTCCCAATCAAATTCGTCGTAACATTCATAATGATCAACTTTACGAAGATCCCATTGTATTCCGGAAGCTCGCAGCATTGGTCCCGATAAACCCCAATTTATTACTTCCTCTCTACCAATAATGCCTACTCCCTCGACTCGTTCTAAAAAAATAGGATTTCGTGTAATAAGTTTTTGATATTCAGCAACTCTTGTTAAAAAATAATCGCAGAAATCCAAACATTTATCTATCCAGCCATGAGGTAGATCGGCCGCTACTCCTCCGATACGAAAATAATTATGCATCATTCTCATACCGGTGGCAGCTTCGAATAGATCATATACTAATTCTCTTTCTCTGAAAATATAGAAAAAGGGAGTTTGTGCACCAATATCCGCCATAAAAGGACCGAGCCATAACAGATGAGAAGCTATACGACTCAACTCCAACATAATTATTCTGATATAGCTGGCTCTTTTAGGTACTTGAATATTTCCCAACTGTTCCGGTCCGTTTACAGTTATTGCTTCTGTGAACATAGTAGCTAAATAATCCCACCGTGTTACATAAGGCAAATATTGTATAATTGTTCGATTTTCCGCAATTTTTTCCATTCCTCGGTGTAAATAACCCAATATTGGTTCACAGTCAATAACATCTTCACCATCTAGAGTAATGATGAGTCGAAGAACACCATGCATTGATGGGTGGTGGGGGCCCATATTGACTATCATGAGGTCTTTTCTTGTAGCCCGTATATTCATAGGTTTTTCCTCGATTCATTCTTTCATGAATTGCTGAAAACGAAAAAAAGTTCATTAAAATTCAAGATCTAATAAATCAAATAATTCAAAATGCCTTTATAAAAATAAAAATCAAATTAACGAGTTTTTGACTCCCGAATATCCAACCGATTAATTAATTCTTTATAACATATTCTATTTTTCTTTGACAAATAAGACAGTAATCGTTGGCGTTTTCCCAGAATTTTACGTAAACCTCTCTGAGATAAATAGTCTTTTTTGTGTAATTGTAAATGTGAAGTAAGTCTTCGTATCCTATTGGTGAAACTAACTATTTGAAATTCAACAGATCCTCTGTTTTCGTCTTTTTCTTCTTGTGAAATAACTGAGATGAATGAATTTTTTACCATAAACTGAAATCTTCTCTCCCCCCCTCTTTTTATTTTAAGATATTTTTTATTGATAGATATCTTTATTGATCAGTAATAATAATGCCCCTAATTTTTATTTGGTATATACAAAAATTTTTATTTCGTTATTAATTTCTAATTTTTTAAAATTTAATAAAACTTACTCAATCCTATTTTCATTTTAAAATTGGATTTGAAAGGGGATACAAAAGTATGGTTGGTTTCTTCACTCACAAAAGATAAAAGTTTAGACCTAAAATAAGAAAATTTTGTTCATTCTAGATCTAATTGATATGTCATTGAATTAGTATCATGTATCAGAATGGAATGTAAGACAATGTATGCGTGCATCTCTTTGTCGTCATAGACCAGATCTGGTATGGGAAATATAGGAAAAATGTACTATTAATGAATTTTCAATCGCGGATACATACGTATCCTTACCATACTGAAACAACTGCCATTATTGGTATTAAACCAATAACGATTCATACAAGCTAAATCTTCTAATCGATAATTGGGCCAAAGAAATAGCTTTAATTTTATAAGTTTTTTTTTATATTTTTTGCTTTTATCCACAACTTGACTGTTTACCTCATTCCCATTACAAAAAGATGCCTTTCTATGTCTATTCTTAGAATTTAAACAAATTAGAATTCGCAATTCTCTACGACGTCTAGGCGATAAAATATTTTCAGGAACAAACAAATCATAATTTTTTTTATATCTATTTCCAGTCATCTTTTGATGTTTTGTAATGACTTCATCAGAATTCTTATCAACATGTTTTTTTTCTCGGTATCTTTGATTTATTTGATGTTTACTTTTATGAACTAATGAAATACCGAGGGTTTGATACATAATAAATTTTCCATCATTTTTTATAGCTAGACGAATTGGTTCAATAATCAAAAATCCCCTTTTAATAAATTCTGTAAGAGTTACATCTTTCTGAATCGTCAAAATATCCAGACTCATTTCGCCCCTTTGAATAGAGGATATAGTAATTTCTCTTGGATTTATCAGTCTAAGCAGGAGACAATATACGTTGATGTTATTGATTATTTTTTTATTTAAAGAATCATCCCATCTCAATTGAAAATACAAATACCTTTTTAGGAAGAAATCAAACTCCGCTTTTGTATTGATCTTGTATTGCTTTTTATTTCTATGTTTTTTCATGTCCGATCCCGTATAATCTTCTTCAACATCTTTTTCTTGGTTTGAAAGAGCTGATTTAAGATCTGCTTGGCCCGTGGATTCTTTTTCTCCTTGATTTCGGTTTTCTAATTCAAGAGATTTTTTTTCATTCGACGATATTGATATAAAAGGATCTCTTTTTTTATTTCCAGTGATGCTTTTGTTTTCACTAGCATTTTTTTTTATATTAGAATTAAAAAGTAGTAATTTAATTGGTATAACCCACGGTTTCATTTTATACGTATTATAAAGTCTCACAAATTCTGGCAAGAACCAAAGTTCCAGATTTGATATGGGACGACTTAGTATTTCTTCATTCATTCCCATCCAATCCAAAAGGGGTTTTTGATTGGATAGGTTGATTTTTTGGTCTTGCTGAAGTGTGAGATAAAAAAGACCCTTATTATTGATTTTATCAATTATTTGATACTTATTAACCCTAGTCTTAGTATATTTATTACTGTTAGTGTCAGTATCAATATTGATCCAGGCCTCAATATCGACCTTCGTTTTAAGACAAAAATCGAGAATTCTCCAATCAAAAAATTTTCTATCCGTATTTTTATCCATATCTCGAATATCATCTTCTACCATATTAAATGATTTTTGTTTATGTGTGTTGTAATTATAAAAAATATCTTGGTTAGTTTTTACTTGTAATGGTGATCCATAAATTGAAGAGTACTTCTTAGTTTCAGAATTTATAGATTTATATGCTAAAAGATCATATCTATATTGTTTTTTAAAATTATCCTTTTGATTCAATAATAAATCCGTTTCAATTTTTGTTTTTTTTTCGTAGTGAATTAATTCATCTTTTTCATATAAATCACACAAATCTTTATATAAATCTTTATTTTGAGCTATACAGTTCAATATATTTCGCCATTTTTGTGGTACTACTCTAGACCATTTAATTTGAGATACATCACATTGATATTGATAATGACTCCTTAACCAATTTGTCCATTGATTCATTCCAGAATTGCGAAGATTCTTAGGTCTTAATTCGGAATGAAATAGTTCTTGTCTTACAACAAAAAAATCCTTTATTTCATTCTTAAGAAAAAGGGGGGTTCCATTATATTGAAATACGGATTTCAATTTCTCTAACTTAATAAGTTGGGTTTGTGATAATTTGTAAAATACATATGCTTGTGAAAAGTAAGATAAGTCAAAAAAAGTCTTTGAATTTTTTTGACTAAGACTAATATTAGTATTAGAAAGTGACTCTTTTATAATCGAAATAAATTTAATTAAACTTTGATTTGTTTTATTAATTCTTTCTTGATTTGCTTCATTACTGTTAATGTTTTTATTAATAATTTTTTTTGTTGATTCAAGAAAAAGTTGTGTATTGATACTAGGAATATTAATCATAGATAGAAAGATATCTATGTATATCTTTTCAATGAAAAATATTATAAAATAATGGGATTTACGGATTAATCGAGCAGTTCTTCTTTTTAATATCTGCCAAATATTTTTTTGTGATTCCAATCTTTTATCATCATAACTTATTTTGTTAGAACTCAAATTTCTATCTGAAGTTATAAATCCCTTTTTCTTGTCTTTTGTAATTTTTTCTATTTGATTTATGATTGTGTTTATTCTATCAGTCAGATCTTGCATTTTTTTTTCTGTTAATGAATAATTTGTCCAATCCTGAGATCTAATTTGAATGGACGATTCCTGAATCATCCGATTACTGATTATTGAATCTTTTTTAATTTCACTCAATTCATATACTTCTATTTCTCTCAATCCAAATAATATAATTGGGTTTATTTTTGAGAGTTCTTTTATTATTTCTTTTATAAACAGAATGTTTTTAATGATCCATTTTTTTGGTTTTTTTGAGACATTTAGAAACAATTTTGTTTGTTCTTTAAAAATTCCTAGAATTATAAAACATTTCTTTTGCAATTTTTTAATTTTTTTTTTGAGTTCTTTTAAAATCGGTTCAAAAAATGAAAGTTTTTTTCTGGGAGAACCAAAAGGTAGTTCAGCTTCCATTCCAAAAATTGTTAAAAAACAAAAATCATTTTTTTGACCTTGCTTTTTCATTGGATCGTTATAAGGGGCTCGTAACTTAGATCTGTGCCAAGGTTTAAGACGAAAAGGAAATAGGATCTTGATCTGAATGCCGTCTGTTAACCAGTTTTTTGGAAATTCTTTTTCTGATAATTGAACGCCGTTATAGGTACATTTAACATGCATTTCTCTATTCCAATCCTTTAAGTCCTCATACCATTCCGGAAATTGAAATAATAGTATACGGACGATATTTTTAGCTATTATCAATGAAGGTAATATAATATATTTTCTAAGAATTGATTGGGTTACTAATAAAAAACCTCTCATTACTTGAGCAAGTAAAATACTATCCCAGGCTTCCGCTATTTGTATACGCACTTTCTCCTTTCTTTTGTCTTCTTCTTTTTTGTCCTCCTCTTTTTTTTTCGCGCTTTCTTTTGTCTTTTTCTCTGTATAATTCGAAATTGTGAATTCTGTGTTTTTACACATCCAATTTCTAAAATTTTTTTTCATCCGTTCAGAAATATCAAAAAAAAAAAAAAAAGATTTGTCTATTCGGTCCAAAAAAAGAGGGGAATGCGCATTTGCTTCAAAGAGTTTCCAAGTAACTGTTTTACGTCTTTGAGCGCGCATGGAGCCTTTGATTATGTCTCGACGAAAATCCGATT